TCTCCGTCTCTGGCGATTAATAAAAAATTCGAAGTACTTTTCTTTCGGTTTCTTGCTAAACCCGCGTTTATATAGAGTCTCCCTTTGGGAAGTCAGAAGAAGCCCCTTTGACATCTCTTCATCTGCAAAGAATTCTCGATGTGAAAACAGAAAGACAGAGAGCTCATCGTTGAATATGTAAAAGAGTGGATCTCCAGGGTCCCAAATGAATTGGCCTTTTCGAAAAAAGACTTGTTCTTTGGAAGATCTATCTCGTCCAGGGTACTCCATGGTTTCACTCTGCAAGAACTCCCAATCATTCTCTTGAAGCTCATCCTCTTCATCATATCCACCATCCCCTTCACCAAAAAATGCATAATCAAAATATTCATCATTCACTTCATCAGAAATGATCGGCTTGCCCCGAAATGACCTGGCCCAATAGGGAAATTCCAATTCATTGGGCCTTTCGATCCAATCAAATAGAAAGCCCCAAGGTTGCCATATTCTAGGAGCCCAAACTATGTGATCGACTACATCCTCCGCTAACTGTTGCGGGTCGGTGCCTTCTGCCCATTCTTTAAACTCCGATTCGTAGAGAAATCTACGATCAAAGATAGAACGAGATCCATTTTCCATCATCTCTAAGGGATTCCTCGGTTCGGGCCGAAGAAGCGAGGATCCCACCAGAGCGCCTTCTACTACTTCTAATAGGCCATCAACTAGACCAGAATCCGTCTCAACGAGTCTATAAGAAGTGATCCAATTTTTTTCATCGGGTCCGAGTAGAGACCAAAGATCTTGAGCGACCGATCCGGCAGAACAACTCAAAAGATAAAGAAGTATCGTTAATTTCTTCATGCTCGTTCCAAGTTCGAAGAACCATTTGTACAAATAAGGATCCCCTTCGTAACATGATTGCTTCTTCATATAGATAGATATAGGATCTATAAGGCAGCAATTATTTATAAGTACATTTTGTGCAACAGCCCTTCCTATCTGATAGAAAAGGATCCCATGATCCGGAACCGGTCTTACATGCGCTCGCAACTCCCAAGTTTGTCTATGAAGAGCGAATCGAATTGTATTAGTGTCTATAATTGATTTCTTCTGTGTAATACTAATCGATAGGGCCTCATTGGTAATTGCTACAAGATCTCGTGCATTGTAACCCATGGCTATGGACCCGAATCCATTAGTATGGAACATTTTCTTTTCCAAGCGAAATCCCCTAGTATACGAAAGGGTGAAAACGTGCTTTCGTTGTTGTGGAATAAGAAGCCTTCGTATCTTAATGCATGTATTTAATTTATTCGGAGCTATTAGAGCGGGATCCACTTTTTGGGGAATATGAGTCGAAGCAATAACAAGAATCTCTCTAGTGGACCGTCTTTCACAATCCCCGGGGAGATAGTTCAATAATAAACCGAGGGACTCCGACTCATCCACATACAGATCATGAATGTTTGGAATCCATACTATGCAAGGAGACATTGTTCTTGCCAATTCGAATTGCAAGTTGATAGAAGCTAGGTTGATTTCCAACTCGATGATATACCTAAGTATCTCATCATCCACCGTATACTCCTCCCTCAGCTCCGGGTCCGAGTCCAAGTTCGAATAGTCACGATCATCAATATCATCCGCATCTCTAAGCGCATCCATATATTCCTTAGCAGGATCGCTATCATTATCAATCCCATCAATATCCACATCATCAAGCGCTTCCATATAGTCCTCAGGATCGAGATCATCAATAACTATTTTCAAACCCAGCTTGTTCAGAAATACCGTAATAAAAGGAAGATAGGAGTTTGTCGCTAGGGATTTGACCAAATAGGATCGTCCAGTTCCTATAGGACCTATCACTAAAATACCCCTAGAGGGGGATAGCGCTAGGCGGAACGAAAAGGGTTTCGGGTTTCCATGAGATGGGAAATGAAAACTATTGGCCCCACACGAGGTTTGTGAATAAGTGATTGTCTGATAATGAGCAAGGAATATCCGTCTTTCTGCTAAACAGGATGTATTGAACTCATAATTCATTAGATCCTTTTGATGAATGTCAACTAAGTATCGTAAGTAAATTGCTCCCGCTTGTTCAAACATTTGATAACCATAGTCACTCTTTACTAAACGATCAATATGAGTCAGACTCCATAGAATTTGATCAATCCCTTTTTCTGGCCTTAGGGTGGAGAAATGAAACGAGTAAACTCTCTCTTCAGCCAAAAACCAATCACAGGTCTCGATCCAGGATTCTATTTCATCATGAGTCTGAAACCTTTGCCCTTTTCTTATCCATGAATAGATCTCTTTACTTGTATGACTTAGATATCTCGTATTTCTCGAAAAAGTGATTCGATTGATGGGATTTGGTATGATACTTATGAGATCGATGAGATTGAAAAATATCTTCTGTAGAAATTTGACCCCATAAGCGGGACCACCACCAAATAGCGCAAAACCCAGTATTTCCGCTAGAAAATCTTCTAATTGTTCCCGAGCAACTAGAAAGAGA